TCCAGCTACTTTATCACCTACTTTGATTTCACGTTTCTGTGAAATATATACACGAATCCTTTCTGGATTAGAATTGGAAACCCCTCTTCTATGGATCCATCTCACATCAATAACTCGGCCCCTTCCCCCTATAGGTAGTCTTAGAGAAGTTTCTTTTGAAGTGGATACCTGAATGCCAAGTATAGCTCGTAATAATCTATCCTCCGGAGCATATGAGGATTCGCTCGCTGTCTGAGGTGTTAATTTACCTACTAAGATATCACCTGTTTCTATCCAAGATCCCAGCATCACAATTCCATTTCTGTCTAAATTTCGGAGTAAACGAGCCTCTAAATGCGGGATCTCTTTAGTGATTCTTTCAGGACCTTGGCTTGTTACATGAGTCTGAATTTCATATTTCCGGATGTGAAAAGAAGTATAAATATCTTTATAAACCAGACGTTCGCTAATTAGTACTGCGTCTTCAAAATTGTAACCTTCCCATGACATATAAGCTACTAATACATTTTTTCCTAAAGCGAGTTCCCCACCAGCTGTAGCCGCACCACCCGCTAGAATTTGTCCCTTTTTAATGTATTTACCCCACTGAACCTGAGTTTTTTGATTCATACAAGTATTTTTGTTGGAACGTTGATACATAACCAATGGAATGCTTAGAGTATCCCCATTACTTGAGAAACTGATCTTTTGAGTATCAGTATAAATGATTTTTCCCTTGCGTTCGGCTATAACTGAAACCCCCGAATCTAGAGCCGTTTGTCCTTCCAACCCAGTTCCAACAATGCACTTCTCGGACCGAGAAAGGGGAACTGCTTGGCGCTGCATATTAGAACTCATTAAAGCTCGATTCGCATCATTATGTTCAATAAAAGGAATGAGGGAAGCTCCAATAGAAAAATATTGGAAGGGAAAAATGCTTCTAAGATGAATCTCTTCCCATGCAATAGTCAGGAATTCTTGACGATATCGAGCTGGAACAACCTGTTGTTCTTGAATATCCCGATTCAAGGCCAAAGAATTTCCCGCTGCTACCATATAATATTCATCTCTATTTGGTGATAAATAAACCATCTGTGCCTCTTTTGATCTCTCAGATAATCCATAAAATGGACTATCTATAGATCCCCAATCACCAACCTTCACATGAATAGCTAATGATCCCATAAGTCCAACATTGATTCCTTCGGACGTGTCAATTGGACAAATACGTCCATAGTGACTCGGGTGGATATCTCGTATTCGAAAACTAGCAGTTCGCCCCGTCAATCCTCCAGGACCCAAATAACTCCATTTTCGCCCATGAACAATTTGTGTCAACGGATTAGTTCGATCCAAAACTTGAGATAAAGGGTGTAGGCCAAAAAACGATTCATAAGTAGTTGTTAATGAAGTTGAAGTTACCAAATTTTGAGGAGTCGGTATCAATTTATGCCTGATTGCTCCACATATAGTTCCTCGAACCGTATTTTCTAAACGAACAAGAGCCAATCCGAATTGATCCTGTAATAGATCTGCTACAGAACGAATACGTTTATTTTTCAAGTGACTCATATCGTCAAGTGTACCCATTCCCAATTTCATTCCAATCAAATAATCCACAGCAGCCAATAAATCTCGTGGTAACAAAAATGTATTGTTTTGGGGTATATCAAGATTAAGTCTCCGGTTCATATTTCGTCGACCAATCTTTCCTAACTCACATCTTTGTTGAAAAAATTTCTTTTGTAATTCCTTGCATAAGGACTCAGAAAATACTGGATCCCCCCCTACACAGGCAAATTGTTGATAAAACTCCAAAATAGCATTTTCTTTTGACCCAATCTTTTTTTTCTCTTTATCATTTGGGAAAGACAAGAAAATCTCAGGGTAACAAACATTATCTAAAATTTCTCTTATATTCGAACCCATAGCTGATGATAGAACTAGAATAGATATTTTTTGTTTTCTACTTACACGGGCCCATATCCTTGCTTTTCTATCAATTTCTAATTCCGACCTTCCCCCCCAATCCGATATTATAGTACTGGTATAGACAGAAACTCCGTTATGTTCCAATTCTGAACGATAGTAAATACCGGGACTTTGCAATATTTGGTTGATCACAATTCGGTATATTCCATTTACTATAGAGGTTCCAAAAGAATTCATTATAGGGATGTTTCCAATAAAAACGGTTTGTTCTTGTATATTTTTACCGGTTTTCCAAATTAAGATCGCGGGTACATATAATTCAGAAGAATATGTGAGTGATTCATAAACAGCATCTCTTTCTGTTATCAAAGGCTCTACCAATTGATATGTTTCCACAAATAATTGAAATTCAATTTCTTGATCTCTATCTTCAATTTTTTGAAACTTATGAAATTCTTCCGTCAAGCCCTGATTAATGAACCTACAAAATCCCTCAAATTGTATCTGACTAAATCCAGGTATTGTGGACATTCCCTCATTTTCATTCTGGAGCATCTTAATCTGAAGTTTCCTCTTTATTGAAAAAATCCCATTATCGTCTTTTGGCTCACTATTCATCGAACCCTACCAATTGATCTAGTAATGATGGAATGGATATTCTGTTTACTGAATCACATAAAATTTTAGTCAACTCCATCCATATATATCGTATAAACGAAAGCAAGACAGAGAAATGAAGGGCATTTTTGATGCAAGTTCAAATTTGATCTGGAGACAGGTACAAATAGAAAGAAATGGAATTTAAGAAAGCATTCCTGGTAAAAATTCTGTCACTTAGGCTGATGCAGTCTTTTATCAAATATAAAAATTGATCTAAATTAGACCTAATATCTAATTCTTTTATTATGATATTAATGATATTAGGATCAGCGTACAAAAAAATAAAAAATCAATGAGTTTAGAATTTAATCTGCTCTCTATGAATGAGATAAAAACAGAAGAATCAGGAACAGTATAGAGTTTCCCTTTTTTTTTAGCACACGCAATTGAATGCTCAAAAAGGAATTCGCAAATCTTTTTTAGTAGTAAAATTTATAAAATACAATGGAATTGCGTACGTATTATAGTCATAGGAGTAATCTTTAGGAAGTACATGACTATATAGCTATCTAACTATCCGTATATCACATCTTTTATAAGAATTGAACTTGGTGCAACCTAGGTTAGGTCGTACTCTATCATAATGTCTATCTTCTATTCATATTCAATGAAATATTCAAGCACGATGATCCTATATAGGGATATGTGCATAATAAATAGACCCGGCTTGGTATCCACGTATAAGAATTTATGTTCTAGAGTTTACACTTTTCTGGGGTTTACATATACACATATCTTTTCTTATAATTAGATAATTAGAATTGATCATGTAATTGATAATGATTAGTCGGAAATCAATTGGATTTTGCATCCATTAAGATAAGGAGATACAAAATTAAGAGCTGTTCGCTAATTCAAAGTAATAAAAGTAAGTACGAGTAAAAGAGTAAGAATTCAATATTAACTAGTTAATGGAATAAAGAGTAATTTCTTCGAAATTGCCCTGCATTTTACAGTCTGTGACCGGGCCGGGAATCTTTTCACTTTTCTATAGATTTGATAGATCTATAGAAAAGTGAAAAGAAAAGGTAAGTTTTTAATCGACGCGTGTTTTGAGATAAAATCAATCGAAGAAAAGAATCTAAATAGGATCTAATAAAAAAGAGGAATTTCTTTTCTTTTTGGATCTTAAATCCCATTGTACTTATACTTTTTCAAAAAGAAATTAAGAAAGTAAAAAATTCAAATCAAAACCAAAATGAGGAGAGAAATAGAAATAGAATATCTAAAGAATATTCTTATATACTTAGATAATATATATATAATTATAGAATTTCTTTCTTATTTATTCTCTTTATCTGTTTTGGATAGAATTTGGCGGCATGGCCAAGTGGTAAGGCGGGGGACTGCAAATCCTTTATCCCCGGTTCGAATCTGGGTGTCGCCTGATCAACAAAAAAAGACTTGGAATTTCTTAATCCTATTGATCGAACTTGACGAATTCGTGCCCCGCAAAAGCATAGGCAAGGGCTAGGTCTGTCGATACTTGATTTTGAGAACCATAGGTCCTATAAAAGACTATCATCTTTTTTCTCAAAATCTGGGTTCTGAGTGTGGATCAAAAAAGTACCAAGAAATCTGAAGCAACCCAATCTTATGAAAGATTGGTTTGGGCTATTCTGAATTGAATCAAATAAAAGAAATGGGAAATAGCGAGAATTCATTCTGAAGAACTATGAAAGTAAGAAATCTATGAACTTTTTATGAGTGGATTCATTAAATTGTTTCATAAAAAGCCGTAAGTAAGAATCCTGTTTTGACTCTGCACCATTGATTCCACTATGATTATGAATCAATAATGGAATCATTCCTTCATTTCATAGAGATAGGGATAGGGGGCATCATTCGCATGGATATAGTAAGTTTCGCTTGGGCTGCTTTAATGGTAGTGTTTACATTTTCTCTTTCACTTGTAGTATGGGGAAGAAGTGGGCTTTAGAGCTATAAATAGGAATAAGACTTTACTGAAAAATCTACTTCTATCAATTGTGATCGTTTTGCGAAAGCTTAAAAAAACTTGACTTGCTTTAGTTTATCTATATCTTTATATATATATCTTTATTCTTTATATATATATATTCTTTCTTAGATATATTAAGATATATTAGTAGTATTATATTATTAGTGTAGTATTCTATTCTTAGTAAGATTTTATTATTTTCTTATGCTATTAGTATTAGATATTAGATTTCTCTAATTCTTTAATATATGATATGGTATTATTTATATGGTATTATTTATATGGTATTATAGTATATACCCGTACTATTCTTCTTCTTCCTACATTAATTCTTTTGATAGGCCCCCGGATCCATATCAATAAGCATAAAAAGAGATATAAAAAATGAGGAATTCAAAGAGTTGGGCTTGCAATTCTTTTGGATTGATCAAAATGCATATAAATGGGTGTAGAGAAAAAATTTAAAAAT